AAAATTTGTATCCACTTTTCATGATATTATGCATGGATCAGATATATCATGGCGAATTCTTCAGAAAAAATGGGGTCTTCCACAATGGAATCTGATAAGTGAGATTTCGAGTAAGTGTTTACATAATCTTCTTCTGTCCGAAGACACGATTCATCGAAATCATGAGTCACCTTTGATATCGACACATCTGAGATCGCCAAATGTTCGGGAGTTCCTCTATTCAATCCTTTTCCTTCTTCTTGTTGCTGGATATCTCGTTCGTACACATCTTTTCTTTGTTTCCCGAGCCTCTAGTGAGTTACAGACAGAGTTCGAAAGGGTCAAATCTTTGATGATTCCATCATACATGATTGAGTTGCGAAAACTTCTGGATAGGTATCCTACATCTGAACTGAATTCTTTCTGGTTCAAAAATATCTTTCTAGTTGCTCTGGAACAATTAGGAGATTCTTTAAAAGAAATACGGGGGTCTGCTTATGGTGGCAACATCCTATTGGGCGGTGGCCTCGCTTATGGGGTCAAATCAATACGCCCTAAGAATAAATATTTGAATATCGATATCATCGATCTCATAAGTATCATACCAAATCCCATCAATCGAATCACTTTTTCGAGAAATACGAGATATCTAAGTCATACAAGTAAAGAGATCTATTCATTGATAAGAAAAAAAAAAAACGTGAACAGTGATTGGATTGATGATAAAATCGAATCCTGGGTCGCGACCAGTGATTCGATTGATGATGAAGAAAGAGAATTCTTGGTTCAGTTCTCCACCTTAACGACAGAAAAAGGGATTGATCAAATTCTATTGAGTCTGACTCATAGTGATCATTTATCAAAGAATGACTCTGGTTATCAAATGATTGAACAACGGGGAGCAATTTACTTACGATACTTAGTTGACATTCATAAAAAGTATCTAATGAATTATGAGTTCAATACATCCTGTTTAGCAGAAAGACGGATATTCCTTGCTCATTATCAGACAATCGCTTATTCACAAACCTCATGTGGGGCTAATAGTTTTCAACCCTTTTCGCTCCGCTTATCCCTATCCCCCTCTAGGGGTATTTTAGTGATAGGTTCTATAGGAACTGGACGATCCTATTTGGTCAAATACCTAGTGACAAACTCCTATGTTCCTTTAATTACGGTATTTCTGAACAAGTTCCTGGATAACAAACCTAAAGGTTTTCTTATTGATGATAGTGATGGTATTGATGATAGTGACGATATTGATCGTAACCTTGATACGGAGCTGTTAACTATGATGAATGCGCTAACTATGGATATGATGCCGGAAATAGACCCATTTTATATCACCCTTCAATTCGAATTAGCAAAAGCAATGTCTCCTTGCATAATATGGATTCCAAACATTCATGATCTGGATGTGAATGCGTCGAATTACTTATCCCTCGGTCTATTAGTGAACTATCTCTCCAGGGATTGTGAAAGATGTTCCACTAGAAAAACTCTTGTTATTGCTTCGACTCATATTCCCCAAAAAGTGGATCCCGCTCTAATAGCTACGAATAAATTAAATACATGCATTAAGATACGAAGGCTTCTTATTCCACAACAACGAAAGCACTTTTTCACTCTTTTATATACTAGAGGGTTTCACTTGGAAAAGAAAATGTTCCATACTAATGGATTCGGGTCCATAACCATGTGTTCCAATGCACGAGATCTTGTAGCACTTACCAATGAGGCCTTGTCGATTAGTATTACACAGAAGAAATCAATTATAGACACTAATACAATTAGATCCGCTCTTCATAGACAAACTTGGAATTTGCGATCCCAGGTAAGATCGATTCAGGATCATGGGATTCTTTTCTATCAGATAGGAAGGGCTGTTGCACAAAATGTACTTCTAAGTAATTGCCCCATAGATCCAGATCCTATATCTATCTATATGAAGAAGAAATCATGTAATGAAGGGGGTTCTTATTTGTACAAATGGTACTTCGAACTTGGAACGAATATGAAGAAATTAATGATACTTCTTTATCTTTTGAGTTGTTCTGCCGGATCGGTCGCTCAAGATCTTTGGTCTCTACCCGGACCCGATGAAAAAAATGGGATCACTTCTTATGGACTCGTTGAGAATGATTCTGATCTAGTTCATGGCCTATTAGAAGTAGAAGGCGCTCTGGTGGGATCCTCACGGACAGAAAAAGATTACAGTCAGTTTGATAATGATCGAGTGACATTGCTTCTTCGGTCCGAACCGAGGAATCCCTTAGATATGGATATGATGCAAAATGGATCTTGTTCTATCGTTGATCAGAGATTTCTCTATGAAAAATACGAATCGGGATTTGAAGAAGGGGATGGGGCCCTCGACCCACAACAGATAGAGGAGGATTTATTCAATCACATAGTTTGGGCTCCTAGAATATGGCACCCCTGGGGCTTTCTATTTGATTGCCCCGAAAGGCCCAATTCATTGGGATTTCCCCATTGGGCCAGGTCATTTCGGGGCAAGCGG